GAGGTAAGGGCAAATGATCTAATTCGCGATTTCATAAGAATTGAGTTAGTCAAGTCCACTATTTCGTATACCGGAAAAAGGTATGATAGGGCAAGTTCCGGATTGATTCCCGATAATGGATTAGATTGCACCAATATCAATCCTTTTTATTCCAAGGCGAAGATTCAATCACTTAGCCAACATCAAGGAACTATTGGTATGTTGTTGAATCGAAATAAGGAATGCCAATCTTTGCTAATTTTGTCATCATCCAATTGTTCTCGAATTGGTCCATTCAATAGTTCGAAATATAACAATGTGACAAAAGAATCGGATCCCCTAATTCCAATTAGGGATTATTTAGGTCCCTTAGGCGCTATTGTACCTAAAATATCGAATTTTTATTCATCTTACCATTTAATAACTCATAATCAGATCGTGTTAAAGAAATATTTGCTACTTGACAATTTGAAACAGATTTTCCAAGTACTTCAAGTACTTAAATACTGTTTAATAGATGAAAATAGGAGGATTTATAATCCCGATCTATGCAGTAACATCGTTTTGAACCCATTCCATTTGAATTGGTGCTTTCTCCATCATGATTATTGTGAAGAGACATCGATCAAAATTAGCCTTGGACAATTTATTTGTGAAAATGTATGTCTATTTAAATACGAACCACACGTAAAAAAATCTGGTCAAATTTTAATTGTTAATGTCGACTTTTTAGTTATAAGATCGGCTAAGTCTTATTTGGCTACTCCTGGAGCAACTGTTCATGGTCATTATGGGAAAATCCTTTACGAAGGAGATACATTAGTTACATTTATATATGAAAAATCGAGATCTGGTGACATAACGCAAGGTCTTCCAAAAGTAGAACAAATCTTAGAAGTGCGTTCGATTGATTCAATATCGATGAACCTCGAAAGGAGAGTTGAAGGTTGGAACGAGTGTATACCAAGAATTCTTGGGATCCCCTGGGGGTTTTTGATTGGAGCTGAGCTAACCATAGCCCAAAGTCGTATCTCTTTGGTTAATAAGATCCAAAAGGTTTATCGATCCCAGGGGGTACAGATCCATAATAGACATATAGAGATTATTGTACGTCAAGTAACATCAAAAGTGTTGGTTTCAGAAGATGGAATGTCTAATGTTTTTTCACCTGGAGAATTAATCGGATTGTTGCGAGCAGAACGAGCAGGGCGCGCTTTGGACGAATCAATCTGTTATCGGGCAATCTCATTGGGAATAACAAGAGCGTCTCTGAATACTCAAAGTTTCATATCCGAAGCAAGTTTTCAAGAAACCGCTCGAGTTTTAGCAAAAGCTGCTCTACGAGGTCGTATTGATTGGTTGAAAGGCCTGAAAGAGAACGTTGTTCTGGGGGGGATTATACCTGTTGGTACCGGATTCCAAAAATTTGTGCACCGTTCAAGGCAAGACAAAAACATTTATTTGGAAATCAAAAGAAAAAATCTATTCGAGTTGGAAATGAGAGATATTTTGTTACACCATAGAGAATTATTTTGTTCTTACGCGACAAACAATTTCCATGAGACAAATTTACATGAGACATCAGAACAATCATTTATGCGATTTAATGATTCCTAAGAGCGGATTCATTTTCACTTTAATTATCTTTTAACTATACTGGTCTGATTATTGATTTGGTAATAAATAAAATAAGTAATTAAAAAAAATTATGGTTTGTGCCGTGTATCAATGGTCAATCCCCGGTAGAAGGTTCCATCGGAACAATTATTTATTTCAAGGTACCTCGTCTCTTTGTTAATAATACGAAAAAGAAAAAACAAAAAGGAAGTGTGGGAAAAAATGACAAGAAGATATTGGAACATCAATTTGGAAGAGATGATGGAAGCAGGAGTTCATTTTGGTCATGGTACTAAGAAATGGAATCCTAGAATGGCCCCTTACATTTCTGCAAAGCGTAAAGGTATTCATATTACAAATCTCGCTAGAACTGCTCGTTTTTTATCAGAAGCCTGTGATTTAGTTTTTGATGCAGCAAGTAGGGGAAAAAACTTCTTAATCGTCGGTACCAAAAATAAAGCATCGGATTCAGTAGCATCAGCTGCAATAAGGGCTCGGTCTCATTTTATTAATCAAAAATGGCTCGGTGGTATGTTAACGAATTGGTCCACTACGGAAACGAGACTTTATAAGTTCAGGGACTTAAGAGCAGAAGAAAAGATGGGGAAACTCAACCGTCTCCCCAAAAGAGATGCAGCAATGTTGAAGAGAAAATTATCTACCTTGCAAACATATCTCGGTGGGATCAAATATATGACGGGATTGCCTGATATTGTGATCATCGTTGATCAGCAAGAAGAATATACGGCTCTTCGAGAATGTGCCATTTTGGGGATTCCAACGATTTGTTTAATCGATACAAATTGTGACCCAGATCTTGCAGATATTTCGATTCCAGCCAACGATGACGCTATAGCTTCAATTCGATTGATTCTTAACAAATTAGTATCCGCAATTTGTGAAGGTCGTTCTAGCTATATAAGAAATCGTTGATTATGATTAAGATTAAGAATAATAAAATTAGTTAATGTTAATTATTGGGCAACTCCATAGATTTATTGGATCGGTTACTTTTTTTTGAATTTTTAAAAATAGATAAAAAAAAAGAACTGGGGATATTGATATATATTATGATGTTATGTGATTTCTTGGTATCCTAAATATATGATTAATGATTCAAGTTGGTGAGTTGAGAAAGAAATGGTTGAATCAAACTAATTCCTTTTTTGAAGTTCAATTTCTATCAGAGGACAATATGAATGTTATACCATGTTACATTAAAACACTCAAGGGGTTATACGATATATCGGGTGTAGAAGTAGGCCAACATTTCTATTGGCAAATAGGAGGTTTACAAATCCATGCCCAAGTACTTATCACTTCTTGGGTCGTAATTGCTATCTTGTTAGGTTCAGCCATCATAGCTGTTCGGAATCCACAAACCATTCCGACCGACGGTCAGAATTTCTTTGAATATGTCCTTGAATTTATTCGAGACTTGAGCAAAACCCAGATTGGAGAAGAATATGGACCTTGGGTTCCTTTTATTGGAACTATGTTCCTATTTATTTTTGTTTCTAATTGGTCAGGTGCCCTTTTACCTTGGAAAATCATACAGTTACCTCATGGGGAGTTAGCTGCGCCCACGAATGATATAAATACTACTGTTGCTTTAGCTTTACCCACGTCAGTGGCATATTTTTATGCAGGTCTTACCAAAAAAGGGTTGGGTTATTTCGAGAAATACATCAAACCAACTCCAATACTTTTACCAATTAACATCCTAGAAGATTTCACAAAACCCTTATCTCTTAGTTTTCGACTTTTCGGGAATATATTGGCTGATGAATTAGTAGTTGTTGTTCTTGTTTCTTTAGTCCCTTCAGTAGTTCCTATACCTGTCATGTTTCTTGGATTATTTACAAGTGGTATTCAAGCTCTTATTTTTGCAACGTTAGCCGCGGCTTATATAGGTGAATCCATGGAGGGTCATCATTGACTAGTTTTCAAAATAGTCTTTTTTTTTTAGCTTATCCCAATTCATGCATGGTTCAAGATAATCTGCTTGGTTGGAGAACATAATAGATATAAATACGTATGAATATATGACCTAGAGTCGTAGGAGAGAAGATGAACGATATTACGGAATTGTAAAAAAAAAAGGATGGGTTGGGGAGGTCACACTAGATGTATGTAATGTTTATAAGTCCAGCCACTTTTTGTGTGGGTTTCGAGGAATGATTCTATAATCCGATTCAATATAAAATGTGGCCAGTTTACGTTATGGAAGAAAGAAATGTATATGTAATATGTATATGTAATATTAGATATTCACTAGTTATATAGTCCTATCTATATATAAATAGAAGTCCTTATGCCTTACCTATATACTAACTAACTATATATATATCTAACTATATGCTATATATATGTAATATATATATATAGCAATATATATAGATAGCAATATATATAGCAAAATAAATAAAAAATATATATATATATGTATTGATATACATATTGATATCGTTATATTGATATATTGATATCGTTGATATCGATCATATTGATATCCATTGCATATATTGATGATTGCATATATTGATTTGATTGCAGTTTACTGCATTTAGATTAGATGGATTACAAGATAAGTCAAGTCCTTTCTTCTGTTTCATTTGTGATTGTGGATTGGATGAAAAAACAGATGAACTCAAGGATATAGAAGAGTAAAGAACGAAGGATGGAATGAAAGAATGGTTGGAAAGAAAGAAATGCAATAACTAGAGCCATATGTATATGGATTTACAAAAACTTCATCATGGGTAGAAACAAAAAACGAGATATCGAAGTAGTTCTGACGATTCATTAATATTATCATTAGTTTTTAGTTACTCCGACCCAATAGATCTTAATGATCAAACTTAATGATAAAATTAAGTAATAATTCATTGGTTGATTGTATCATTAACCATTTATTTTTTTTTTTGTGCGAGGAACTTACCATGAATCCACTGATTTCTGCCGCTTCCGTTATTGCTGCTGGATTGGCTGTAGGACTTGCTTCTATTGGACCCGGAGTTGGTCAAGGTACTGCTGCAGGCCAAGCTGTAGAGGGTATTGCGAGACAACCAGAAGCAGAGGGTAAAATACGAGGTACTTTATTGCTTAGTCTAGCTTTTATGGAAGCTTTAACAATTTATGGACTGGTTGTGGCATTAGCACTTTTATTTGCGAATCCTTTTGTTTAATCCTAGAAATGTAAAAAAGTACCTTAGATTACATACTTATTTTACTTTTTTTCTTTATTAACTTGAAATTAAATTGTCGTTTGCTTCTTCGAATTATATCAACACTTTACTCCTATAATTACTTATTTGTTGAGACTACAGGAAGGACTGCTTTGAGGATGAGGAATTACCAGATCACTCGCTTTCTTTCTTCCCGTCCTTAGCTTAGTACAATGG